TACACCATTGGGATACTTCGAATAAACTAGAGTACATATAGGATACACCGGTGCTAAAACCTTTTCTCAAGATATCTTCCAAACGGTTGGGGTCGTTGCGGGGCATCAAATAATTGTTCCCCCGATGTGAAACCAGTCGGTTCCGTAGTTTTAGAATTCTGCTGATCCCAAGTACTCCATCTCCATCATTGCATATGGGAATATAGAAAGTAAAGAGGAAAAGGCATGACCAGAAGAATTGTGTAAAATAAGTGAATTTATCCAGTTGAGGCATGAGAGATTGAGATTCTAAAATCATTATCAGAGAGGGGCCCCGTAGTCCAGGGGCTTCTTTATTCGAATTTGCCGGTTAACAGAAAATTCTCACGCATCTTTTTCAATTTCTTGAAAAAGTGCCCGTTTGAGGCATTTTCGCCTCGTAACTCCTCCAACTTCTTTGCGAGAGTATCCAGGCGATACTCTGGCCCTTGCGGAGTCAGGATCGACTCCGCAATGATTCGATCCCTCCTTTCAATCCAGAAAGAATGGGGATCCAAGTGGGCCATCCGAGAGATTCTTTCTCCCTTGAGTTGGACGAGCGCCTGCACATCGTCCAGGGAAATCTCCTTCTCTGGCTGATAAAGCGCCAGGCGCTCTTTCACCCGCCTTTCCTCAAAGGTGAGTAGGTCGTCCCCTACTTCCCCTCCGGGTGGTCCGGTCCGAGACGCAACTCCAAGTCGGGAGCCGGAGCCCCTGCGGGCAACATCATGTTCCCGAGAGAGGGAGCGGCTTCCGTAGCGAGGAGCGCCCTCACAGCAAATCCAATAGTCAAGATAAGCCCCGCGGGGAAGCCCGCCTTAAGCATGAAAGAGGAAAGGGCTTGCCCCCAAAGTGCCCCCAACCCGGCCAATAAAATCAAACCCAAACATCGAATAAAAAGAAATAATAAAAAAAATCAAGGTGGCTAAGACGAGTATTTGGAGAAAGCGGCGTTGGGAAGAAAATGGAAAAGGAAGACCGACTAAGATCAAAGAAACTAGCAGACTAATCACTAAATAGATACAAATAGGTGCAAATTCTAACATTACGACAACTTACTTTCTTCTCTCGCTCCTTGCTCGCGGAGCGGCATACAAAAGGAAGACCGACTAAGATCAAAGAAACTAGCAGACTAATCACTAAATAGATACAAATAGGTGCAAATTCTAACATTACGACAACTTACTTTCTTCTCTCGCTCCTTGCTCGCGGAGCGGCATACCGAAGGAAGACCGACTAAGATCAAAGAAACTAGCAGACTAATCACTAAATAGATACAAATAGGTGCAAATTCTAACATTACGACAACTTACTTTCTTCTCTCGCTCCTTGCTCGCGGAGCGGCATACCGAAAAAAAGAGTGAGTGTTTGGAACACCCGAAAGCCCTTTATCGGATTCGAACCGATAACGTAAGCCTCTTTATTATTATTAAGGGCGGGAGCTTTACTCTTATTTTGGGCGTGCTAAGTTTATTTAAGTCATTTTTGCGGTTCACTTAACATTTTCTATATATCTTTTCTTTCTTCATTATCAGCTGCATGCTGTCGGCGTTATATCCACTCCACACTGACAAAGCGAGATTCCCGTGAGATCACCATCGGCTTGTTGAAATCGAGAAAGGTCACTCCGTCAAGCTTTTTTCTTATATACGATACCCTTTGCCATGGCCCTTTCTTTCTCGTATATATATCTACGTCATTCTTTTGAAGTGAAGCAGATGGACACAACAAGTTCACTAAAAGAGCAGTTAGGCCTTTCCATAAGCCTCTACTCAAGCACTCGAGGAAGAAAGCTGACAGACGTAATAAAATTGAAGCAGGTGCGCTAACCGCCACTTCTTAGTTCCATACTCTCAAAGATGGAGTGAAGCTTGCATTCAAAGCTCTTTCTTTTTCTTTCCATCGACCATCCCCTTCTCCTAACATGGCGAATAAACTGATTAGTAAATCTGCTTTCTTACTTCTACTACGATAATACGAATAGTAAGAATGAAAGTCTCATCCGATTTCTTTCTTTAGAATTTGAATGAATGAGATTCCATGGGGTTGTAGGAAATCGATTGCCGGGTCGTGTTCGTGAACCTATAAAGAGCTTTAAGAATTGCTTACACTCCTCGGAAATTACTGAAAGACTGGCCTACGACCCCTCAAAAAGGCTCTCCGCTTAAAGGAATTTCAGATAAGTCTTTGGGCGTACTTTGACGAGGGGTGAGAACTCCTTCTTTCTATTCTATAGAAGTGCCAATAGCCAATAAAAAAAATCTTACTATTAAAGGATTCTTAGTCTAGTCTAGCGCGTAGTTTCAAAGAATTAAATTAAGAGAATCAGCGATCTATGCCTTACGAACGTCAACCACCTCTTTAAGGTCTTCAGTAGTTAGGGGGCGCGGAGCCACTGTTATCTCCTCTTAGCGAGTATGGTACCCACTCCTCTTATTGGCTGGGGATGTACACAGCAGTCGAAGCAACGTATAATAAGCGTCGATCGCGATACGCCTTCGATCACCCGGATAGATTGAGTCAAGTAATGGCATCCACTGAGAGCTTACCTTAACTGGCATGACATTTAAAGAAGGCTACGTCTAGACCTGAAGAATCCCTTAGTCTTCCGGTCGAGGCATATTATCTAAGCGACTCTCCTAGTGCTTAGTGGGCCAAGTGTATTTTCTTTTAGTTAATCTACCCGTTTTACGGCCGGTTTCTTATTATCCTTCGCTTGTAGCGACTGAATCTTGTTTCCGATACAGCACCATTGATTGGTCTATTGGCAAAGGAAACCCGGGAATTAAATAAAGATTTTGTTCTGTCCTCCGGACATTTATGTCACTACTGCTTGTCAATTTGAATTGCATCAAAGCTCTCGTTCGAACTTCATCTACGAGAATTCTAAACAAGAACTCGAGACTTGAAATGAATCCAAGTGGAGGTTCTTTCTCAGGGCGTAAGGAATAGCACGCAAAAGACAGCCTGGAAAGACAAAGACAGGATTTCTTAATAAAAAGCGGTGGATGAGCGGTAATGGCTGGGGAAGGGGGCAAATACATCCTTTTGTTCTCAATTCGTGGGAATTGCTTCCATCACTAACCAGTTCAGCTCGGCTGGTGGGCTTTTGTGTTCTAACCTCGAATCCGGACCTGTTCGACAAGACCAGATCCATCAACAAACCTAGGTCCAATATTTGCTTGTACGAGCTAGCCATCAACAGACGGACATCCTTTTACCGCAGCCTTCCCCTATTGGGCATAGCCTTTTCTCCGTTAGGCTCCTGTAAGGGCGGGTATGATAAGGGTCCCCCTCTCCCTTGTCAAAGCTTAGTTATCCGTGAATGAGAACTCGTTTTGCTTGTTAGCTGGTAGCTCCATGGTTGGTTAGCTCGAAAGCGAGTTTTTACTCTTTGATCGTCGAGGAATAAAGGTGTGATTACGGTTTACCTTCTTTCTGCCTTAGAAGAGGTCTAGTTTAGGTCAGTGCTCTATTTTTCTATAAAATCTCTTTTTTTTAGGCCTATGAACTTAGCTCGGACTGAATCCGCATCTGCCTCTCTAGCTCTTCTATAAGAGCGGACCTTTTTCCAGTCCTATTCTTTCCTCTTAAGTTCCTTTTGGAACACCTCATGTTGGGACGTCTGCACCTCTTTCTATTTTGAGACGACCACTGGTTCCACCAATCCTGCTCTATCCAGTTTGAGGTCGTCTGAACCTGATAGCCTGCTCCAGATTCCACTCTGCTCCCTACATCAAATCCTTCCTCCTCCGTAGTTCACGTTCATAGAGGGAGACTTCCCAAACGAAGACTCCAGGTCACTGAAACGAACACAAGGCTTTAGCAAGCCACCCAATGTAGGACGAATTACCTCCCATCCGTTCTAGCTACTCCACACTGGCCTTAAAAGCGCCTACTTTTCTTTCTTCACAGAGATGTAGAAAGTTTGATTGAATTGCGTATAGAAAGAGAGACATGCTTTGTCTTTGTTTTGTAAACAGGGGACATAGACCCTTCCTCGGAGACTTGCCCCCATTGATTAGCCCGACCCAATTCCAATTCAAGTTCTTATTCACTGGAAATGCTTCCTTTACTGGAGCTGGTAATGGAAATGCTGAAGTTTGAGCTTGTCTTTTCCTGTCTTCTCTGCCTTGCCCACTCCACCTTATTTGCTGGAGGGAGGTTGGGGTTTTTGAGCACCGGTCCGCGCCTAAGCGTTCATTCGATTGCTTTGCGTGGTTTTCCCATGTGTTTTAAGTGTTGTTTGCTTGTGTACCCCGTTGTTTCTTTTCCACCCTTGCCTTAAGTTAAGAGTGGGGTGGGGGCGCAGCTACATTTTACCCCATAGTCTACCGGTCCTTCAGCATCCTCCGAGTCGGCGAGCTTTCTCTGCGCCGCGTAAGGTGGGCTATCGCCCTTCCTTTTCGTGCGACGTATGCATGATACTATGTGAGCACCGGACCAACCCGACTAAATGTTTACAGGGTTTCCGGGAGCTTCTTGCCTAACCCTGGCGTTTTGCCATATCGGCGTGGGTCGCCCATATCTTTTTCTTTGGGGCTTCCTGACCCTCACAGGTTCTCCTTATCTCCTATCCGTCTTGTATGTCCTTACCTACAATATAGAAAAAGAAGCTAGGCATTCCACTCTTGTTTCATTGAGACATGGTTAGTTCCGTCGGGGAAGATTGCACATTAGCATGGCACACGGGAAAGCTTGACCAGTCATTGCGATTGCCCAGATCCGTTTCGATAGGATTCCTTTGAGCGCGTTGGGACTGACCTTGATTGATCCGCCTGGTGAAGAGAGAGAACAGTCACGATGACGAACGAACCACAGACAGTAGCACTTGACCAGATGTAGACGTTAGCACTTGACCCAATGGTAGCACTGGCCTTCGTGTCCAGATGTGAGCACTTGGCCAGCTGTTAGAACTTGCCATACGTGCTTGATCTTAGTACTTGACCAGATGTGAGCACTTGCCTTCCTATCTATTATACGTTCACACTCGACCGATCCACTTGCATACCGATCTACCTTACAAAGAGAGAGCGAAGCAACTACGAGCCCAACCTGCATGTAATAACCAAGCTGCTGATCGAGCCATGCCGTGAGTGACTTAATACGAGGCGATTGGGCTACATTCCATTTAGTTGAAATCAACCTGGGTTCCAAACCATGCTATCATGGGTTGGTGACTATTATATTGAAATAGATGAAGTGACTTCGTCTTACTTCGTTTCATCAGCAGGTAACAGTCTGACTTCATAGCTTGGGTGGCTGAGCATCTTGCTTGTCTGACCGGTGCTTCACACCTTCTAAGGCACTGACTAGAGCACCTACCTCAAACCCAAGAGCTTCAGCTACCGCTATGATCTTCTTACATGAGGAGAACGTCGAAGTGAGCAGCATAGTTTCGATACGATTGAGTCAGACCTTCGTGTACCAGATGTTCAGTAGGGGTCTCTCGATTCAACAAGTCTACTTTTGCAGGGCCGAATCCAAAGGGAAATGGCGATACCAAAAAGGTACTGGGCTAATGGAGCAATGATTACTCCTCAAAGGAGGTTATCCCCAGCTTAAGGGGAGCTGTAACTACATATATGAAACTGAACCTTGTCGAAAGCTCGCTATTTCGACTTTCCAGAAGTGGAAGAAGTGAATACGGCGGTGTGGGAAGTACCACCAAAATGAGTTTGATGGAAGAATAAGCATTTCATTGCTGTATGAACTAGAATCATTACAGATCCGATCCGCTTTCCTTGCCCAGGAATGAGCATCAAGTGGTAACCCAAACCCAAAAAGAAGTGGGCATAGCAGCTCCATTCCCGGAGAGATGTAGCTTGGAAGCAGTAAGCGCTGTGCTCTTATTCTTTCGACCAAGACAAGCTCGAACCCACCTACAAGCCCTAATTAGACGCTGACCTGTATGTCCACCATATCGAAGAGGGGAGCTTCTCGACTCGCATTTACACGTCCAGGTCATATGAGTCTCAGAGCTCAGGAGCTCTTTGGTTGAAGTCGGATCCCGGTCAATCAACCATACTGGCTAAGTATTACTAACCTACGAGCTATTTCCTCGATTATAGGGTTTATCAGTCCCAGTAATAAGCTATCATTCCAACAAATATCTTCTGTGGTTCAGCTTTCTCGTCAGCAGAAGTGGCAAACTTACCGAGCAGCTTAAATAAAGTAGGACTTGTAATTAAAGCGGAACTAGACCTGCGAAAAATAAGAAGCAATCGAGGCTGACTACACGTATACTAGCACAGGGGGTGGGAAAGGGAGAGCTCTCTGTTTTAGCTTCTCCTTAAAAATCCTAAATTCTTATTTGTTTGGTGTAGATAGACAGACGTCGGAGAATCGGTAAGACATAGCGGACCCTCAGTCATTGGCCCTCCCGCAAGAGAGGACTCGTTTTAAAGAGTTTAGCGAGAAGATTGACCTCTTCCAAGCTTCTCGGCGTAACGAAAGAACTAGATGAGGAGAGGTTTCAAATCCCTACCCTACGCCTTACGAGGGCGCCCTAGCCAGATTCAATCTCAATCAAGCCTTTGAAATCAAATAGTCGTCACAGTCTTCGTTCCTGCTTTCAACGAGACTTTCTTTCTTAGCTGCATCAGCTTGTCAAACTCCTTCAAAGGGAGAGCGGACAAAGTACCAGACGATTTGGGAATGGGTAAGAAGAACGTACGATAAGAGTAAGCAGACGATGTCGATAGAAGACGATTCGTGTCCTCAAAGAGAAGAATGACCTAAAGAATGGGTATGCCCAGCCCATGGAATTAGATGTCGAATGAGTACGATTATTGAGAATCACTCTTTAGCATCTTTAGCAAGATAGCTGCCAGAGCTTAGGTGCATAGCGCTTAAAGAGTCCCGACAATGACTACTTAACAGACTTCAAGGTGTTTTTTTAATCGAAGAATGGGGCAAGGCAAATTGCCAGACAATGGCAAGTGCTTGAGAAGGAGCTGCTAGAGAATAGGGAGCTCTTGAAGAAGAGCCCTAAGGCTTAGAACAGCCCTAGTTTTTCGTAGAGTCGATGTGAATTGAGATGGCATATATCGTAGGAGCTCTCCCTCAGCTCAACCAGCAGCCGCTGCTGTGCCGTCACTGACTGCTTGACTTTCTTGCGGAAGAATTGGACAAATTGAACTAAAGGGCCGATTGGACATCTCCGAAGATGAGGAGCCCTCGAATCTGCTCTTCATGAAGAAGCTCTTGAGGAAAGGAGTGAAGTCAAGCCCTGACCGTCGTCCGCTCTGGTCGAGCCAGCCATCTAAGATGCTATCCAAGGCGAGTCCTTGAGAGTCTCTGTAATAGATGACAGCCGGATGAAATGAATCAGATGGGATCTCACTAGCCGAATGAAACTCATTGCATCATCAGCAGCACCGACGAAGAAGTGGTTGAATCCGACCTCTCTATGGATTCCATCAGTGTTCATTTATGGGGAGAAGCGAGTCTAAAAGGAATTGATAGGTATGCTTGCCTCTATCTAGAATACCATTACCATTTTACTTAAAGCAGTTCCGTAGAACAAGCTTTTAGGAAGAAATCCATTAGAAGTCCAACTGCTTAGTAAAGGGTCGACTGAGCGAGTCTATTGCAGCCTCTTTTTAAGGCAGGAATAACTAGGTATGACAGTAGCGAACCAGCAGCAAAAAGCAAAGATGGGTCTTGTCTTGTTAGCAGGAGTTGTTAGCAGGCGGAGGAGACATGGAATATTTCTACATTGGAGGTGGCCCAAACCTAGGCTGTGACGCTTCCTGTTGAGTACACAATTAAGACTTGAAGTTCGTTTACACAGTACGAGAAAGACAATTATAAAGAATGGGACTAAGTCTTGAGCAACTTTTTTATATTATATTATTTAATATAGCATCAACATTACAAAGCGATATAGGCATTTATGCCATCCATCAACCGAGAAAGACACCTACGTTACACTAACAGGAGCGCGCTTCTTTATTCAAAACAAAAATACATTATGAAATGAACCCACATATAAAAGTGGGCTGGTCTGCTCATTATTTGTGTTCGTACATTTCATTTATTCATTATTGCAATACAAATAACACCTCCACTATACTAGTTATGGAGGGGATTCGCGCCGGATGGAACAAGGCGTTTTGAACCATATACTACTGTTGCTGGAATGAAACGCAGCCTCGGAACAGAATTAGACTGCTTGCTGGGCCCTGATGGTGGAACTGGCATTTTCATTTTTTGGGGGAAGAAAGTGGCCCCCTTTTTCGGCAGAGTGGGCAGCATCGCTTTCCCTCGTGTAGCTATGATGCCAAACCCAAACAACACAAGAAGAATAAAAAGAAAAAGAAGTATTTCGCGGATTCTTTCCATCACTGGAAAACAAATTGAGCTGTAGGCATCAAGGTAAGGGACCGAGATTCTATACTGCTGCAGAAGCGGAATCGAAGGGGTTGGTTGAAAGGTAAGGATAGCGTGATTGGCCGATTGGTTGGAAGGTAAGGATAGCATGATTGACTGGTTGCGGGTCCTTTGGATCATGGGCCACAGCTACTTGGGTAGAGACCGCTGAACATCATTTTGACAGGCCTAAGCCCATATAGCCTCGGCCCATAGAGCTTTCCGCCAAGTTTTTTTGTCACTTTCTTCTTCACTAAACTCAATTCAAAAAAAGCTGTACTGACTAGTGTGAACTGAGCTGTAAACGGTACCTTTGCTGGGAAAAAGCAAGCGTCTGATCAGATCAATCAAATTAATCAAGGACGGAGCTGCCGAGTGAGGATTGGCTGAACGTACTTTGGCAGCTCCTGGTGGAGTACTAGTCTGACAGATTCTCATCGGTGTCAAGCCACGTTTCGATACCCGCGAAAAACAGGGGTCGGCCCGTCGTCATAAGCAAGACAGGACACCACTTAAATAATAAAGAATTACTAATAATAAGAAAGAGTTAAGGGCCTCCAACGCCTATAAATAGAAGCTTCTTTCAGTCTCTATTTGGCAAAGCAAAGGGAGATGGATCCACCAGTTACCGTCGAAAGACTTTACCAAATCAATCAAGAAATTCTACGTATAGATAACGAGAAGCAACAACGGGAGCAAACCCTGGCTGCCTTCTGGGAGCACTTGCCTCCTATCGATCCGGAGGTCGTGGCCAAAGCCATGCAAGAGCTCCGGGACCGCATTCGAGCTCTTGAAGACCGGAAACGGGCCCTACTTAAAGAACTGCAATCTATCCTTGTGGAGGGGGCCATAAGCAACCGCGGGGGAAATGGAAACAACGGGGGGAACTAATCAGTTGTTTACTTAATATGTTGTGTTTAGTTGTTTGGCTGGTTTGTCTATGTGTGCGTAAGCTTCCTTTTGGATGTACTTCCCATGTAACGGCTATTAATGAATAAAAAGTGCTGGTCTGCTTTGTGCAGAAAGCTTCCATGCCTCGCTATCCTATCTTATTACTCGTACAACAACTATGGCAGCCAAGAGCGCTGCTTATTCCCCTTCATCTTTAGATGCTTTCTGTACTGCTCGATGCGAAGAATAGCCCTAGTTCCAGTTAGTTCATACTACCCGCTCTCGCTTACTTGCCTGCTGGCTAATGGTTTTCCTTATTGGGATTTCTTTCCTATTGCTTGTCTTCCTGGTTAAGAAAGCTTTCAAACAAAAATGAGAAATGCAGGATATAAGAATCTCTCTTAAAACGTTGACAATAATGTTCTTGATTGATATTTGTGGTACTTGTTGGCAATTAAATGATGTGTCTTACATCTGAGGTATCCTAAATGCGAGCTAGATATGCTGACTGATTTCTGGTCTGTCTCATGATCACTATTCAGAGGAAGGAGAGAGAAATTGGAATTTTTCCCATAATGTCACGAACAAGGAAAAGGTTATTGCAAAATTATAGCTCAGGAAAGAGCACGTAACTAAACAACTCTCCTTATCCAGAAAGCGTAAGGGCTTTAACTTAATTAAGTCCATACTAAGTGTGGAAGGTGAGTGTCGAGCTGGCCGGATCTGTAAGACGTCATCCCGGAGAGGTGCGAGGAGGGTGATTTTGAGGAGGAGAGGAAAGTGAGTCGTAGCGGCTTTGAGGTTGCCTGACATTGCCCGAAGGATCCGCCAGTTCAGTACGTGTTCCATTTGCCCGCAGGAGTTGGACTGGAAGACCGACTCCGGGTTTCAACCCTCTGTATATACTTTGTACGAACACGCAGTCTAATCTAGTTCCTCCAGTCAAGTGAAAAACCCGCTGATGAATGTCGATTGATCCCTCGATGGGACATCTCCTGCCCCTCAACCTAAGAGGAGTCCGTCAGTACCGTCAATAACGCTCAGTTCCAGTTCGTGTTGGCATGCCCACAGCACTTGTTAGAGAAGCCGTCTCACTTTCCTTTCCCGGGACAAACAAGACATTTGTTATAGTACGTACAAGGAGTAGTATGTTAGGCTCCCTAGCTGCCCGAGACATAAAACCCTTTGTAGGTTCACAGGCTGCTAGGGACATACAATCTCTTTTGATACAAACAAGATGTTGTTAGGTTCCCAGGCTTGAGTAAGCGGGCTCACTCTCCCGGTCCACATAACAAGAGTATGTTAGTTTCCCAGGCGGAGTAAGCGATCTCCAATGACCGGAGCATACGCCTCTGGTCGTGAACCGCAACAACTTGGCTCGCCCGGCCCCGATACAGGGGCCCCGTATGTTGTTGGCCGCGAGAACAGGCATTCTACTTTCCCTGGCGCTGGTAGGTGCACGCTCTGCTGCTAGCGGTTATGCCGGTCACCAAAACATAGGGCAAGGTAGCCCTGATCCGTTGTAGGGAGTGGGACTATTAGCCTTTGACAGCTTGTGTTGTTTTCCCTGGCTACCTTGGGCAAACCATTGTGGAGGGAACCGCATAAGAGATTTTCACGTTGGCTCGCATGGACCCGTAAGGAGGTAGTTCGTCCGTTTTGGGGCTCTGTGTTGGCCGCGACACGTTAACACTATCGCTTCGGTCTCGTTCGCGCTCGCGGGTTAGTGGGTAACGCCCGCTCACCAACAACAAGGTACGAAGAACGCCCACCTACAGTGGGGTGGGGAGTCTTCGCCGTTGGACTGGTTATTATATCCCAGTGACCTTCATGCGCAGCCATTGTGAAAACCGAAGTCGGTTTGTCTTGATTTACGATTGATGAACGAGAAAAGAAGGAAACTCAGCTAGGTTGAGGGACGAAGCGACCGAAAGGGAGAGGAATTACTACTAGGCTGGAAAAGCTGCGGGCACTAGACTGGAGGCGAACGCTCATTATGTACGTTGATCCAGTTGACCGAGCGAGGGGGAAGTTTAGTTGCATAAGCAATCCCACTTGACCTTTTTGGTATTAATGAATTGCGTGTGAATCTGTGCCTGGAAGTACCCGAAGGGGGTGGAATCCACTCGACTGTCAAGGAGAGGAAACCGCCAGTGAGCTTTTCTAAGGAAGAACAAGGAGAGTTTTTAGACTAAACAAGAGCCAGATGGTTTGAGCTCGTGGATGTAAGACTATCAAAGGGGAATGGTACAGTTGAAAGCCTTCGGCGGCAAGCGGGATTGGAAAAGGTTAAACCAGACGGTCGTGGGACAAGGCAAATCTCCGTGCGGATCACCTAGGGTCAACTCGTACCGGCTTCTAACAAGTCGAACAAGCACTCTTTCCTTCAGTCAACCCATCTCCTTCGGTTTAGTGGAAAGAAAACTCTCCTAGTTGAGTTGATGTACCGATATGAAATCTCCTGCCCCTCAACCTAAGAGGATATCTAGAAAGGAGAATCTTTTTGTTAATTGGGGAACACGACCTGGTGCTGTCCTCACCTCTGTCGGTCAGTAGCTGTTATCTTCCATTCTTGGTGATCGGATTTCTCTGTCTACTCTTGTTCCAATGGAATGACTATATGTAACAAAGACTATGATCCTTTCTATCTCAGTTCTTTTGTGGAGTCAAGTTTGAGCTCCTTCGGTAGAAGAGTCTCCTCCTGCGCGATACGGCTTTTTGGCTTCCTCAAACTAGTCCATGATCTCTCGTCACGAAACTCTTCCAGAGCCTTCGGTGTCTGCACCACTCGTCACAGGTCTATAGAAACGACTCTTCTCGGTCTCTTACCTATGCCTCTTAGCTCTGTCTCTCCTACTCGAGCTTCAAAACCTACTCGTCTTTCTAGTGGTATTCGATTTTCTTTTCTTTGTTCCTTTCTCGTCCTCTATCGTCCATGGCCATTAATTAAAGGGCTTGCCTTTCCTCTCTCATCCATTGTCACTGGTTGGCTCTGCCCCCCTATAGTAAGCATGAATCGCTTTCTGAACTTCCCTTCGTTGAGGAACGAGCTCTCGTCATATTTGATACCAAAGCAGGATAGCACATCAGAGCAGGTAATCATAATCGTCAGTCAGCAAGTCACTTCCTCTTAAGCACCTCTGAAAGCAGACAGAAAGAGATGGCAGAGTCAGCGCCTCGTCCTTATACTACTTTCCCTGTGTTAAATCACTCCCCCCTCTAAGGTAAAGGCAGGCCTGCCAAAGGAAGAAATCACAACACAACCACTCTATGTTAGGTAGCCTCCTCACTAAACACAAGTAAGAGCTAGCTTGCATTGAAAGGGGGCCTCCGCAGGACTTGTTTTCAGCTCCTTACTTACCTACCCTTATATTCTAGAACTAAAAAATTCCAATGATTACACAGCCCACTTCGCTCCGCTGCTCTGCTCGCTCCGACGATTCTACATACCGGCCGGAAAGAGAGAGAGCAGTTGGCTCTATAATTGAAATAATAGAAATGCTCTGTCGTAGAGCTTCGCTAGCAGTGTCGAGCTTTGCTCGCGATTCGACTGGAGGACCTGAATGAAATTTCAGAGCTTGGAAAGGAGGATGAGGATGACCTCATTGCATTGAGTCGGGCAGACAAGACAGATGGACACTTGCGTAGGTAGATGAAAAGAAAAGGAAAAGGATTCAAAGCAAGAGCGGGAGCTGGGGGGCCAACAACTAATTCAAAGAATTAGTCTCAAGACTCCTTTTCGTAACTAAAAATCCCCACCAAAAGTACTGCTTTTTTATAGTTATAGGGCCTAAGCTTAAAGTAAAACTTACCTGCTGATAAAGGAAAAGAAAACGCAAGTTGAATCCGGTAATTTCCTTAACACAAGCGATTCCAACAATGTTTAAACCTTCTTTCTGTACCCGATTCTGGAAGCAAAAGTTTGGATGCAGCTACCTAGGGGATTGATAGAGGCACGGCCTTCCTTCTCTAAGGAAGGGATCAAATCATTCATTCGGGTGCACAGTTTGCTTAGCGGTAATGGTAATGCCAATCGGGTTGTTCAGAGAAAGGCGCTAGCCTACCTCCCAGCCGGGCCTTAAGAGCAAAGTACTTTTCAGTGGGGGTTAGCCAAGAAAAGAGAGAGAGGGGGTACTAGTGGAAGTAGGAACGTAAGTTGGCTGTTAAGGAGAGAATGGAGTAGCTCACTTAAGACCGGAGAGATCATCCTACTTATCAGCTAGTTATCGGCTAGCTCAATCACAAAGCGGGCATCTCCACGATATATTCAGCCAGCTTGTTAGCTTAGCCTCTTGCAGACCCTTTGGGACTCGCGCCATATCCATATTATTATATGGACGGAAACCTACCAAGATAGAGCGAAAGGGCGGGCTGACCATAGGGAAGGGACCCATAACCCTCATGTCTAACTTTAGACAAATAATTAACAATAACTAAGTACTAAAGCTGCTGGAGCGGCTGCCTTCGTTGATTCCCCACGAAGGAATCGGAATATCGCTACTTCCCCTTACTGTCCTAAGCGGGGTAGAAGGGAGGGCTTCCACAGAGTCTGACGGAGGAAAAAGATAAGTAGTAAGCTCGGCAGAGCGAAGGAAAAGCCTTAAGAGAGCGGGGGTAGGCCAGAAGAAAGGAGTCGGGAAGCGACATTACGTTGAAGGATCTCGAAGGTGGTTGAAGGCACATTCCTTATTTGAATTACTCGATCTGATTTACTATTCAAATAACTCTTTTCTTTATCCGTTCGAGAAAGCTCATTCGGGATGCTTTGATCCTTCTTTCATTCTTTAGAGGGGGGTCAGTCGTCATGGAAAATAACATATTTCCATTCGTGGACCCGGAAAGGGGGTCAACGTGCATGTCATATACGATGGAATGAGATAGATCCCATTCTAACCCCCACCTGGCTGCTCAATACCAACCATTAGAGGTGAGGAAGATTTAGAAAACTTCCCCAGGAGATAGGAACGTACTGAATCAACGGGCAGGCAGACAGGACTTTAGCGAACGAGCAATCTCCAATTCCCGCTAATCAATCTACTCCTCCTGCGAACCATTGATGAGCCAGCCGAGCTTCTTTGTTTAGTTTGGTTTTTTCTTTCTCTGAGTAATGCCCTCAGGTTTGATGTAAGGGGTACAAAAATGAATGAGCTAAGCCAGATCTTTCTCTCCCACAGGGATAGGATGTTAAAAGTGAACTTGCTCCACCACCGGGAAAGGAAGGGAATCGATTGCTTGCTTGTGACAAGTAAGTTTTAACTGAACTTGCTATCCCACCTAGAGAGGAATTCACTTGATTGAAGGGTCTCCCACCGGTAAAGGAATTAACAATTCACTTTCAAGCTCTACCACGGGGCAGGGATAGGAAGATTAATAAGGCGATTTTAAGCCCTTTTGCTACCTCTTATGCCTTGTTGTTCCTCCTACCCATCCGCGTAACATCTTCCTTCAGCTAGCCCTCCTGATCTAATAAGAAGATGCCTGATCGCTTACCCTCTCCTCTTCTTCTGCTAGACATCATTGAGCACTCCCGGATGTAAGACATATGCCTTCTCGTAGAGCACTCCCAGAAGCTACACGATCAGACTTCAGGGTAGCATCAGGGTAACGAAGTAGCTCGACTCTCTGAGGAGAGGGCTAAAAGGGCTCGACTGAAAGGAGAGGAAAGGAAAAAGGCAGCATATTCATATTAAATGAAATAATAAAGACGCAAAGACGAAGACGATATAAGATCTTGCAGCTGCGTTTTCGTCTGCTAACCCTTGAGAAAACGAACTCTCCACTCCCTATTATGGGGACTTTTTAAGAGGCCTTCGGGTAAAAAAAAAGTCATATAATGAGCTCATGGGAGATATGCTTAACACATGCAAGTCGAACGTTGTTTTCGGGGCATCAAAGCCCTTTAACCCGGGGTCGACCGTAATGGAAGCGGCTAATTTGCGATAGACGAGTGGGTGAGTTCACGGGGATTAGGGGGTCTTGGAATAAGTGGTGGGTTCGATTCCCATAGCTCCAATGTGGCGAATTCGGTCGACCAGGCCAGATAGGAGAGAACCAAATGAAAAGAAAACTCCACTTGCTTCTTTTTCTTATTCGAATTCTCATAAACTTCGTTGGCGATTTGGATTTTTTTGTTTACTGGAGGGAAACCGGCTTTCCGGACTTAGGCGAGGTCAAGAGGGTTCGGGGTTCAGGCTCATCGAGCTCAAACCCTCGGGGGGACATTGATCTCAATCTGCCCCCACAGGAAGAATCTTTGCCGGATACCATAGATGTGTACAGGGAAAAGGATCCGGAAAAAATACAAAAATATTTGGAGTCCCGCGAGAGTCTCTTGCAAAAAAAGAAATTTCTTTCTTTCTAAAAAGAATGCCATAAGCGGAGTCGTGGAAGAAATGGTAAGAAGGGGAATCTCCGAGCAATACCTTATATATGATATTAGTTAGCCAAGGCCTTCTTGAAAGAGGCCTTAAGCCATCTCAGTAGCTCAGTGGTAGAGCGGTCGGCTGTTGACTGAAAAAAAAAGGTTTACCAGCCTTCTTGAGAATCTTTCGTCTATCCTAGAAGTTGACAATAAAGAATGAATAGCAGTAGCCTAAGTAAGAGCATCAAAACTTGCACAAGCCCAGAAGTCACTTTTGGATCTCTTTTGGGCTAATGATCCGAAGGTTCAAGGCCGGCGACTCGTAGAATATCTCCTTTCGGCTTGAAAGAGTCTTAGGGGAGATCAAAACTTTGATTACGGTTCGCGGTGAAATTGAATCTTCGGCTTTGGAGATAGAGACAGTTGGCAGGTTCAGTTGCTTAGATTTCCTTTCTTTTTAGCCTTTCTGCTCGCCTGCTACTGTAACTGAAGTCGGAACTCTTTTTTAAGCTCTTTTTAGTTAGCTTCAGAGTAAAGTCCCGCTTTGTATAGAAAGATAGAAGTCCCTCGCCTTGGAATAGGATGAAAGAGGATAGAGTGAGTGGAATATGTAGGCGTAGGCGGTGGTAAACTCCTCTTTCCGGTAGTAGAAGGGAAGCTCGTTAGGTTAGCTCGTCCGGTAAGAAAAAGTGCAAGTGACTTCTAGGATTTCTAGTTCCGTGCTCTAGGGCTTTGACTTCTAATAAGGAGAACTTGGAAATCGCGAACCTGCTGTTCGCTCGTGGCTTGTGCTAATGCGACTCGGGAATGAGGGCAGGCAACTGTAAGACTACTTGCTCTTTGTCCCAAACTCGGTAGCTAATAAGTAGAACTGCTTCCTATGATCACTCGACTCTACCCCAAGAGCTCCGCTGCGAAGGGGTCTTGCCTCGCTTCTGTCTTAGGATAGTTATAGTTATCTAGTCCGGTCTTATTAGGTTAGCAGTAAGTCCCCGGTTACTCGCTTTCAAGCGGCCTTCAGGCCTCCTTCCCCCGCAACTACAGCATTAAGAACTGAACTAGAACTGCCAAGCTATTTTAGAATATAACTGCTGTTCCCGTCCTGCCCGCCTATAAGTAGAATTATAGAGGTCAACTCTAAACCAGGAATTCCTCCTATTCCAATTCTCAAGTCATACGATTTTCATACGGATTTGTGCCCGGATCTTCTTCTTTTGTCTTTGAGCCTGCCTTTAGGTAGCTATAAAGGGCATGGAAGTCCCTCTTCTTCTCAAGCAGGAAAGCCCGTCTTATTCTAATGTCCATTGGAGTTTCTCTTTTCTTCCCGCTATCTGGCTGTTCTATTTATACGTCTGTTCCCCCAGTCTTACTTGCTCATGCCCGGGTATCTTTCTTGGATTTGGAAATGAGAAACTACAGCCCTTGCTCCAAGATCTTAGTTTGCTTTCGCCAGATACCTATTTACGAAAAAGAGCTTTTTTTTTGTCGGGTCAGGTCCCCGATGAATCTTTTGTATCGAACGAAAGCCCCTAGCGGAAGCCTTATCCCGTGGAGTCGGCTCTTCCATAAAAAGTAGAGTAGCCAGTACACGTAATGGTCCGCCAGGAGCAAAGAATAGCTCAGCGACCGGATAAACCTTGATGAGAATACCAACGCTCTCCCTTTGTCATTTACTGAAGCAGGAATAGAAAGGAATAGCCCTGCCACCTACAAGCGTAAAAGAGCAACCATCCTACACCGGTTTGGTAACAGCATTTACAATATCGGGCCTGGCTTTTTAGTTAGTATCGATTTGCCCATCAATTCATGGTAGACCAATGGGGTATCTTAGCCGCGTTGGTGCAAATTCTTATTGTTGTTCTGTTTTCTTTTTCGACAGGAACAAGGACTCATTGGATAATAAGAACTATATATCAGAAGGTTGTATTTGCTACTAGAAGCTGTTTTCCCGTCTTGCTATGAGAATTCCTTTGTATCTGGTAAAAGTGGTTCTCTTCTAGTGAGAGTCTTACTAGAATACCACCAACCTCCCTTCCTCTGGTAAAAATGCCTATTGTATATGGATAGATCTCTTCTCAAGTCTTCAAAAAGCTCCTGGGGAGAATAACAAGGCTCACCGAGGTCATTAGCAGGACTATGCATAGATTCCTTATAAGTTCTAATCTATTGAATGATATCTGCTGAGTGGCAATCTGGCAATAAAAGACTCCTCATTACTCACTTAGAGGGAGGGAGGATGGCATTAACCGGGGGCTTCTATTCCACCCAAGGGTGTCTAGGCTAGGACAAGATTGGCAAGCCGCGTTGGCTTAAGTCCTATTCCGCAAGCAGAGAGGTTCTTTCTTCTTTTGAGATGGATGGCGCTTCTATGATCCATTGACCCACCTTTCCGAATCAGGAAGGAGGCTTGGAGTACTATCATATAGCCAGTGCTACGTCTTTACTTGAACCACTATTTCATTCGATTTAGTGACTAAACGCCTTAACTCGTGCCGTAGTGTACTATGGATCCTATCCTGATTCATGTCCTTCCTCTCATCGTTAGAGATCCGAATTTGAAATATGAAATAAATGGTAATTTGGCTGTTCCAACTTCTGGTCCATAACGCGGTGCTAATTCCTCATTATTCAAATAAATACATAGACAAGTAAGTGCTATTTAGCTGATTCATTACACGCTATTCCCCGCACGGGTTTATAACAACTATTTTGTTCACTAAGCATTATGGCTTTTCTCCCTGTTAGCTCAGGTAGAACTCTTTCTCTCGGTTCCTGTATTTATGTAGTGAAGGGTGTGAAAAGGATAGAATCCAGCCGGGGTCTTCCAGATTGCCCTCACCACTTCCGTTCTCATAGAAGGAGAAGCTAAGAAGAAGGAAAAAGGGCTGGAATACGTCTTCCTCCGTAAGGCAAGAGCAAGTAGAGGGCTTGAATACTAATGGAGATGAACAAGAACTCTAACCACTCTAGCGGTAGGATTGCATTTTCTGTTGTTGTGTGCTCGAATTAAACTTTGGTTGGACGGGCGGTAACAGGTCGAGGGATCTCAAAGAGAAGGTACTGTTAGTCAAACGAATACCGCAGTTAGTCAGTACGGCAAGTAGAAAGCTGCTCGAATACCGGCAGGTAGAAAGGAAAAGAAGTAAGCTAGGCGATTACCGGAAGTAGGCCTGTTCCGGTAGTGGTTACTTGATCAGAGAATCAACTCCTTGCTTCATTCTTTGTTCTGGTAATCTATTGTAGTTGTTATTAAACTACAGTATTCCCACCTCGTCTATCTATCCTTTAAAGCCGAAGGAGAGGAGATTTCCGCTGTTCAAGCTATCGAAGAAGAGTCAATTCAATGTGAAAGCAGTCCCTGGAATTCCGTGATTTTAGATAGGATAGTACGTAGCAAACCAGTAACAAAGCGGTTGCGAGGAAGCGGGAGGGTAGGTTTGTAGGAATTGATAGGTACCAATAGTAGCTCACCGGCGGGTTCACCAGTCAAGAACGAAAGTACATGAGTGAATCTATCTAGCCAGTGTCGGTAGATCAAGTAGTTTCATAGGCGGTTGGAAAGCAACGAAGGGAAGCAGAATCGCCACGACAAAAAAGAAAGACATCATCAGCATAAAGAGCATGTGAAGGAGCAACACAACCTCTGGGCACAGAGATGTCTTTAATCAAACCATTACTGCGAGCTGCCAAAAGGCTTCTACTAAGAGCATCTTCAGCTAAACAAAAAAGAATAGGCGAAAGCGGATCTCCTTGCCTCACTCCTGAACCTAAGGATTCCTTCCTTCTCTCACGGATAGATCAAATTGAAGGGGTTTGGCGGTCAGTCGCTCACTATGGCTGTTGCTCTTCTGCTTCCTTTTACTACGAAGGTTTTGATTTACATAGATGTAATTAAAAGGGGCGACACGGTCTACTGTAAACAGTGCGGAACAAGCACGATTTTCAGTAGATTTTTCCAGCACGCCATATTTCTCTGTTTTGGTTGAGCCGGACCAATGGTTTCGCCGGAGTGACCTTCTGACGACCGTACTTGAACCGTCCTTCTTCACAATGGTACCAACTCAGGTCTCAACCCATATCAGAGACGACTCCCACACCGCTTTCTAAAGCAAAAACATAACGAAGAGTTCCACTCGCCTGAATCAAAGGATGAAATACTAGATTCAGTTGTTGATCGGAGAATTACTATCACTACCAAGAGTTACCAGCCCTTTTCGCTCTTGAATCTTCACCCGGTGAACAACAGACAGGAGCGATGGATCCCAAAGAAGAATTAAATCAACGAGTTTTTCCGGTATGAAGAGGTGTCCAAATGCCATCTTCAAGTGCTCCGGCCCTCAGTTTGGGCATACAAATTCTATTTATTATATTTGGATTTCATTCTCTAAGAATTTATTGCAGTTTCAAGCGCCAAATCGTCAATGAAACCTGGTGAACCGGGAGTACTACACCCATTTTCTATTTGAATCGACTGGTCTCCCCTACTATAGGAATTCCTCTTCTCTAGGGCACCAATAATAGCTTCAAGCCTTTCCGTGGGAAGAATCGTCGTCGTGGGTTCAATCTTTCTCATCCGGAGTCTCCCTCAAGTGGTTATGTCAGTTTTCGGTGGGAAAGATTATAAATCTCTTATAAGTGCAAGCTAGGCGTGTTGATCTGACTATAAAATTCCTTTAGCAGAGAGGCTTTCTCAGGACTGGAACGTACGGATCACCTACGAGCATTCGTTCACAGAAGGTTTTATCTAACAACATAGGCCATAGAATCGAATACTGATAACTTGGACTAGCCACTTGTAATCCATCGATCAGTGGTTCGAACCACTGACTTAGACCGTCCGTAGACGTAGAGTTCGGTCCTCTATAGACACGAGTTCTTCCATCTTCAAGATATTTTGGGGAGCAATCATGGTGCATTTCCCTCTTCAGTGATGGGAGATCTCTTCGCTCGTGATAAGTCTAAAGGAATGGATACTTTATTAGATCTGGATTCGCTGGTTGCTCTTTTACTTTTAGTAAGCATAGGTTTCAGTAAGTGAATTAACGCTTCTGACATCACATCGGGTAGAACTCTTGGTTAGGACCAGGAGATGGGGGTTTCAATAAGTATATAGCCCCAGTGCTCGTTTCAACCAATTCGTATGCATCAGCCTAAGAAACATGCCATAATGTATCCACGAGCATCCCAACCTCTGTGGAAAGGGTGAAAAACTATACGAAAGAATATTTCAAAGCGAAGCGCATCAACGAGTTTCCAAAGGGGGACAAGAGCCGGGCAGATAGAAAAAAGAATGTAATTACAGGCCAGGACCTTTGAAGGCCTAAGCCCGTCTTTTGATTGAATACAATTACATAACGAATTCATTCGGGCAAAGACAAAGATACCGATCTCTATCTCCTATTGTGGTGGGGTCTGCCATCCCCCTTTCGCTTCCGAGTCAGCAGCCTCATCCACGACGGACGACTGTATCTCCTAAAAACTATGATTCAAGGTGGGCCCAAATGGGAGCTCAGCTATAATTAGGCTATTAAGCGCACTAACTCCTATTCCCACTTGGAGCGCGGGCTCGGCTCCCTATCCCTAAAAGGGAGAAAGAAAAGACCCCAGGTCGTACCCAATAATCAAAAGGAAGGAGGAGCAGGCAAAGTTGTCCTGATGACGCAGGGTTCCTATATATCATATACCATCATCTCGTCCAAAGAAGGCATGTCAGCGGGTGAACGTCTAGTTGGGACCCAGGTGAAGATCTAAGAGCGGACATCTCTATCTTAGAAAGGCCAAAAGCACTCAAATGTTTGGAATGGGATACCAAGGACTGAAACTTCCCCTTTCTTCCTATTTCTATTTAGAAAGCTGAAACGCAATTCCTCCAATTGTGAAAGACTCCACAAAAGGATTTGACCACACATTCTAGTTGCTATGTACACTGGGGCTAGTACATAAACTCGTGTACGCTTCAAGGGAAGGGGAAAAAAAGACTGACGAAAGATCAAAGTAGGTACGTAGTGAGCCGGTAGTTTGATCATCAGTCAAATGGATTCATCATAAGACGAGCTAATATATGAAACACTTTTCTAGGAATTATGGTGTACTTGCTTTAAAGCACCTGGAATCGATGGTGTGACTGACTCCTCCTTAATAGTAGCTTCCAGTCAGAGAGGGTTTCATTGATCATCTTCGTCTTTTGCAGGAAGCATGGCTCTCACCCCCTTTCCAAGATCAGATCTTGAACCTACATTCTATTAAATCTCAGGTACCTGTCTATGTTACCATCACTTGGTTGCTTCAGAATGTACTAAATCGTCAATACTTGAAAGCACGGACTTTAGCTCCGCCTTTACTTGAATTCTTTATCTAAATTGTATATTTAAAGCTTACTCGCTGCCCTACTATTGATGCTTCATCTGCCACTCTTCCATAAGCATGTGACTGAATCTTGGAATTCATTTAGAACCTACTGTAAGTTGGGCAAATGGGCCCATAGCAGAGACTGAAGAAGCTCCCTATGACGCACCGGTGTTGTTTCAGAGGAAGCAAGATGGCTCGCTTGATCAGTGTGATCCCGTTTTCTTTGTCTGTTAAGCCTCACAGCTATGGTTTTGATTTTTAGGAGTACGTTCTGTACCCCTTAATCTTAGGGACACGCGCACACTATCAATACCCAATGACCGACATATAGGCATCCACAATACCCAATGACCGACATATAGGCATCCACGCCACAGCATGACGAGCCGCTCGGACCGTGCGGGTTCTCGCGGGCGGGCTGGGTTGTTCACGTAGTTGAGCCGCAAGGCTAAGAAATTTTCTTATTGATTATTTAGATTATAATATTGAACGATCAGAGCGGGGTTCTAATATGAACTTCTTGTGGATGTTTCAGAGTGTCTGAACTGCTAGTTGATGTTTACCAGGATGGCATACAAGCAACAGCCCTCGGCTACTGTACTGAGAGGAGACGGACATCAGAACCTCCTATCGTTCTATGTATTGGATAGTGCGGGCAAGGAATCGTTTGAGTTCAAGCCTTTCGACTCGGCAAAAGAGAGCCCCGTCACTTCAGAATAAAGGTGCTTCCTCACTAAAGGGGCAGTGACCAGGCCTGGGCTTTTGACCACCAAAAAGATTGGTCTCCGAAAAGAAGACCATGTATGGGGGCTTACTTCCGCAAACTAACCTAATTGACTTCTTTCTCTGTTTTCATTATTGACTTAGAACAACTAACTGTTTGAGGCGAAGGGCGACTGCTACGCTTTCAAGTGACAGTGTCCACCCGGCTCCAAAGCGCCATTATCTTACCTCGATTTATTAGGGAGAGTCTCGTATGGCATCATCATCCGAATAAGCAAATTAATCGGTCTCAATCAAAGTCATCCTCACTCCGGTTTCAAGGGTTGAAAAGTCAATGATGGACACCCCCTCGAAAGAGCAGTACCCAAGCTCCATCCAAACTAGCGAGCACTGAAACCACACCAACCAGCACATCACTACTAAAGTGAAAGTGAAGTTGTTCACTCTTGTTAGCCGAGTCTCCTCGGATCTCACATCAGCAACTGCTCTCTTCTCTCACAAGCTAGATAGCTAAGAAAGAAAACAACTAAACGAAGGAAGAAAAAAAAAAGCACTCCAAGGGCATTCCATAGGGGAGATGTTATGTGGTTATCTAAGGGCTTTGACTGACGAGCTCATCTATCGTCGACTTCTCGCTCGTGGGGGCTTCCCATGCTTCTTTGGCTGCTGCCGCTGGTGACGATATTGGGCGGGCCGATTCATACTTAGAAATTGGAAATGAATTTCCCGGATCAATGCAATGGGTGCTTACTATGGGATTGGTATTGGGATTCGGATGATAAGGAAACAACGGCCACGTCTAATGATGCGTCAATTCGAGAGGCGATCGAGGCCAATCAATCGCGTAAGTAAGGGCTTGCTTCAAAGGCGCTTGTTTGTGCGCGGGCTGCTATCATCTTAAGGCCGGACTGAAGCACTGTGATTTCGCTGACTATGTCAATGCCTTGCCTGGTGGTTTGTTGGAGGGCAGAACTCCACATGAATTGGAATACTAGACTAGGGATTGCTAATGACTTATCCCACCCGTCAGTAAGATCGTGAGACTCTTCTTCGAGCCCAAAAGAATGGGAATGGGAAAGAGGAGACTTCCCTGAGAAGATGATTGGTCGCTTCCATACCGCATAATAATAAAGAATAATGATTTTACTCATTTTCTTCCCATACATTTTAAGGGGAAGGTCTCATAAGTCCGCTCGAACAGGATAGGACGGATCTTGTGGAGGTTAGTGCAGCAACACATAAATAAGCAAAGACCCATCCGATGCCACGAGGTCTTTAGACCCGCTAGTGGAAGAAAGGTACGAGAGCTAAATTAAATGGGGACCAATCTCTCTCATACCGTTGAGGATAAACGAGAGTTCGGTTACTTGACTTGAGAGGGACCAGCGCTACATTATTATGTTTTATGTCTATGCTATGTCGGTCATCATCATTACCTGGCTTGGCTGTTCAGCACGCCCCTCAGAGTTTACCTCGTATAAAGGGCCTCTTCTTCCTCTCTCAGATGGGGAAGAGCTGTTGACTTTGAACCGGATTCACCACCAACCGCTGAAAGAAAGGACTTTGATGACACACCCCTTAAAAGAAATAGCTTGGATGCTTCTCCTCTCCCTCCAGTTTGTCGAGAGCTTATGATTAAGCAGCAGCCTCTGACTGACTCGTAGTCAGTCCACCAAGCAATCTTCCGATCCTGTTTTTGTTGTATGAGCCTAGTCGTCTTCGCTGAATTCAGTAGCGCTTCGCTTGCTCACTGCCGATCGGCTTTCCTCTATCCGCTTCTCTACAAGTAGTTTCTTTGTCTACCACGGGCTCTTTCAGTTCGGAGTTTGTACGCGGATTTCTTTTTCAAATTCCTTTCGGAAAACGAAAATTATTCACGTCCCTACACGAAAAACCTGAAACAAAATAAGCCCATGGTCGATCTCCTATCTCCTTGTCTTGTCAGTCGTCTCACTCGATGGTGGGGTGGGTCTACGAAGGCAAACGCGGGCACGCGAGCTTGTTCTTGCTTTCCTTCCAGGCCTCTGGAACCAGGACAGAAGTGTACCGCCCTCGATCTAACTCGAAATTTAAAAGAAAGCGTAGAATTCTCTTATCGGAAGGATCTCATTAACCCCCTTCCTGGTCCAATATTTGTTCTCGAAAGCCTCCTATTTGAAGCAGAGAATGATCGTTCGAAGACTGAGAAGATAGAATCATATGTTTTAAGCATCGGTTGCGACATCGAATGAGACTTATCCAGGGAGCAAAGACTCCGGTTGTCTTTGAAGGAGTCGAACGCAGCCTAAAAAGACGCTACGAAGCGGTCGAGAGTTGAGGGCGAGTGGACAGTTAGGCGACTACTCTCCAGCCTTGGAATAAGACAGGACAGAAAGAAGAGCATACCACGCCATTATGAGGCTAAATCGAGTCGCTGTCCAATCAACTAATTCCATTGTTGTCTTCTTTTGCTCTTCCAGTTCGTCAAGGATCTTCGCTCACACCGGACCGGTTACCGACCTCCTCGTTCGTAGGCCTTTTGTTTTGGGCTGTGGGGTGTATGTATCGATGCCTTTCTTTACACGAAGAGCCTCGAAGAGCGGAAAGAAGACCACTGATCATATATTTTCTTACATATTTTATTCAATAAGGACTTCACCTTATCTAACTAAGATAAGAAAATGAACCATTATAGGCAGAAAGGTAGCCCTTCAGGTGATCCGGTTTAATTGAATATTTTTTTCATCACCTGGTATGAAGGAAGCTAAGTATAGGCCTTGTCTGTAGGCGGAATAGAGTACGCCGTTAGGCAATACGGCAAGCAGTAAGTACTGTTTTCTAATTATTGGACAGAAGGGTCCTTGGAAGGAAGGCGAGCAAGCCGGTACAGATACCTCCGGTTTCAGAACTGGCACCGGAGAAAGCAGCCAACCAGCAAGAGGAAGGCCTGTGAATAAATCAAGTACTGTTCTTGAAGTCTCAGAGCTGAGCTGAGCAGTAGCATCGGAGCTAGCTTGGCAAGAGATGAGCTCGAGCTTCATCATTATCTGAGTCGAGTGAGAGCGTCTTTCTTCTTCTCGAGTGAAGTAGCTTACTATTGCTCTGCGCGCTAGCCCCTCTATGTCTTTGCTTCGTGCTAATGCCCTTTTGTTTGCGCTGTGTGCTCTGCGCGTTCTAGCTAGCAAGCAAGCACAGCAAAGCAGCATGAGTCTTTCGCGCTAATGCCATCAGTTGTTGGGGGAGGGATTGATAGATTCACTGATAAGCCATCCCATCTCGAATGAGATGTCGGAGGGAGAACGAATGGGACTGAGGGGAGAACATCCCCGCTAATATTGATGCATGATAAACTAGACTTGCTATTCTTTTCCCCTCTCTCCGAGAGGATCCGGTGAGACACGAGAGAACGGTTCAAATTGTCACAGGTTTGCCTACGGGACTGAATGTCTTATCGTAGTTAATACCATGAAGTTGGGTGATTTTGCCACTAATCTGGCCTTGAGGGGCGTGATACTCTTTCAAGTAGCTTGGTTTGAAAAGCCATTTGCTACCAAGGAAATTCGATTCGGATAGGCAAAAGTGTCCAGGTCGAGTTGCCATCTCTCTTGGTCTGCCCTGTGCTAGCTGAGGCAGGGAGCTAGTCAAGGCATTTATCCGCCAGTGAAGTAGATCTCGAACAACCAATCCCGAAAGAAAGGCAATCAGAACAGAAAGGAGATTTCTGGGCGGATTTGAAGAGACTGAGCAGTGTAGTGATTTACCAAGCTGGGATTTGTTATGAGAGATTTGAATTCTTCTTGATTCCATGAGGAGGTGGGAGATGAAGCCAAAAGAAGGGACAGGAATTTGTTTGGAGCGGTTCGGGAGAAGTTCACGATGGATGGTCAATCAATCCAACCGAGAGAGGAATGAGATTCCTCTTATCTACGTATTAACGACCGGTGGGAACTGAGTGAAGCGGGGGTGGGTTTGGATGCTTGAATCGAGGAATGAACCATCTAAGATGTTAGCTCCCTAGCTAATGTCTTCTCCATTCTTTGCTCTTTTCTTGTTTGTGGTTCTCCGGCAGAGAGTCGAAGGTTGAAAGCTCCTGGTCGTTAACTGGTTCGTCAAGCTCTCCTTCTGATAATACATTAGAAACTATCTTTCTTCTACCTTTTTCTATTATTCTTCCTTTTTTTAGCAGCTCATCTCGAATCTTGAATGTTTAGCGAATCGTGGTCTGACCGCTTAAGGCTTATCTCTATTCCCCTTTGATGACAGCACTGTGCCCGGACCATCACACTGACTGAAGTTTTTCCTGTTTATCTTTCTAGTTTATAAAAGTGATGACTGCTTCCATTAGCATGCCAATCACACAATTCCGGCCCAATATTAACCAATGTGTCAAACCTTCCGACATCGAGTAGTGATCGCCTCAGTCTATCTACTACCTTCGCTTCAGCTCAGACATACCAACCGTTTCGACCAAAAGCCCTAACTTCTCACTAAACTAAGTAGTAGTGCCAATTGGCCGGCCCAACCATTATCTTAGTCTTAGCCCACATTTTCGACATGCCACAATTCCGCACAGCCCTCTGGGTTCATAACTAACCTTAACATAACAGATAAAACGGCACCTAGATTAACCCTGTCAAGCAAACTAGAGGGTTCGCCTCCCCTTGGAGCGGCCCTTTCGAAACAGCATTCTAGCAACTTCGTTTTCATCCAGCGTTCTCACCAACCAGTGAGCCGTCACAGAGTCTCCCGCTAACTCATGCCAAACCCTTATGAAGGTATCCGACTTTTTCCAATTCAGCCTTTGTGA